TCAATAAGCTAGACCCATGCTACGAGTTGTCTCATGCCATAAATAAACCCGGACACTCAAGAAATCCGTTGGACAAGCAGATTCACATCTCTTACAACCTACACAGTCCTCTGTTCTTGGAGCAGGAGCAATTTGCTTAGCTTTACATCCGTCCCAAGGTATCATTTCCAATACATCTGTGGGGCAGGCTCGTACACATTGAGTACACCCTATACATGTATCATAAATCTTTACTGAATGTGACATTGGATCTATCAATTTTTTGAACGTTATCAATTTTCGATCTGGTAAAATCAGTAGTAACTGAATCATATATTGTAGACACCAGACGAATCAGTGGTTTCCCAGAATTTTTTTTTAATTGAATAATCAATCTACTTCTGGATCTGGTCATGAGAATGAGAGAGGTCCAAGATACTTTGATTTATTACGTTTCAGCAAACATGGTCATACGAGTTATACACGACACGCTAATTCTAATTGGTAAATATTCTATATATCTGTCTTTATTTATATCATTACGACTATTTATTCAACAAATTCGATTGATTGATACGAGTTGATTTTCTGTTACGATAGATCGACGAAACAATAGCTGGCCCAATAGCTGCTTCAGCGGCTGCAATAGCTATAACAAAGATCGAGAAAATGTCTCCTTTTAATTGTCGACTATCAAATAAATCAGAAAATGTTACGAGATTTAGATTAACCGCATTCAGTATAAGCTCAAGACACATAAGTGCTCTAACCATGTTTCGGCTTGTGATCAATCCATAAATACCGATAGAAAATAAATAGGCACTCAAAATAAGTACATGCTCGGTCATCATTGACCAACTCCTCATCAATTGAGATTGATTTCAATATGAACAACAATACAATTTAACCGATTTGATTGACTAGAATATAACAAGTACGGAAAAAAGGAAGGTATTAGTAATGGATCGAACTCAAACCCATTCAATTTAATATATGAACAATAGAATATCAAAATGGAACTGAAGGGAAATTGATGTCATAATAATAACACAGAACAAAACACGGCCTTATTTATTTTATTTGATTTTGGATTTCTAATTCTAAGTATTTATTACTGACGAGCCATAGCAATTGCACCTATCAAAGCAACTAAAAGAATTATAGAAATGAGTTCAAATGGAAGATAAAAATCTGTTGATAAATGAATTCCAATTTGTTGAACGTTACTTGTCAGGTCCTGCTCTATAATCTGGTTTGATCTTGTAGTCCAAATAATCCCGTACCATGACGTATCTGAGATAGTAGTAATTAGTGAAAAAAGAATACTTGTACAAACCAGTGAAGTAACTCCATCTCCAACTGTCCAAAGATATAAATCCTTGTAATATTCTGAACCATTCATGAACATCACAGCAAATACGATTAAGACATTTACGGCTCCCACGTAAATAAGGAGCTGTGCAGCAGCTACAAAATAGGAGTTAGATGGAATATGGAATAAGGATATACAAACAAGAACCAATCCTAATGAAAAGGCAGAATAAATTGGATTGGTAAGTAATACCACCCCTAGGCCTCCTAATATAAGACCTGATCCTAGAAATACTAAAAGAATATCATGTATTGATCCAGGTAAATCCATTATGTGTAAAATAAGAGATAAATAAGTTGAAATATTTCATTTTCATGACCTTACTGACCGGGCCAGGAAAAAAGAGGTTACCCTATCTTTCTTTTTTTTTTTCTTGTATATGCCTAATTGAATTGAATCTTAATGTGGTGTGGATTGATGTAGATACAGTTATTGGACCAATCCCGCTTTTGTATCCGAAAGAGTAGTTGAAATTTGATATTTCGAAATCATCACGGATATATGAATCTATTCTAAATTCAAATCAAGCCGTGATTCTCACCAATCAATAGTTATGTTTTGTAGTTACTAACCAACCAAAATGAAAGAAACTTCGCTTCTTTAGATCAAAACGGAATCTTAGTAATTGGTAATCGTTCTTGAATCAAGGGGGTTATCCGTGGCTATTTTTATTTGAGTCGAATTCATAATTGTTCGAATTGTGTAATCTCCAATTACTGACATTGGTAACCGACCCAAAGCAATTTGATTATAATTCAATTCGTGACGATTGTAAGTAGAAAGTTCATATTCTTCAGTCATTGATAAACAGTTTGTTGGACAATACTCGACGCAGTTACCACAAAATATACAGATTCCGAAATCAATACTATAATTAAGCAATCGTTTCTTTCTAATATCTGTTTCCAATCTCCAATCAACAACGGGTAGATCTATGGGGCATACACGAACACATACTTCGCAAGCAATGCATTTATCAAATTCAAAGTGGATTCGACCGCGGAAACGCTCTGATGTGATCGATTTTTCATAAGGATATTGAATAGTTACAGGTAAACGATTCGCGTGAGATAAGGTAATCATGAAACTTTGACCAATGTACCTTGCAGCTCGTACTGTTTGTTGACCATAATTCATGAACCCGGTCAC